GGCCAGATATAATTTGATCATTATGAACAAATCCAAAATCCTTGTAGACAAAGCCAATCAGCAGTTCCCAACCATGGGGCGAATGAAATCCGATACATAAATCAGTTAATAAAAGAAGAGAAAAAGCTTTTATTGTGTCACTTAAGTTATATAGGAATTCCTGAGCCCAAGAGTTAAGAATAAGAAGTTCCTTATTACCCAAAATAGAATAACCACTTAGAATAATGAAACAGATTATATTTGTCGAGAAGTGCAAAATCGTATGAATACGACCCTCGTTGTGTATCTTGATTAATTGGATTGTTTCTTTGTGAATTCCTATACGAAGGTTTTGTAGATGTGTCTCCGAGTATTCCTTGATCATTTCCTCTAAGAGCAGGAGTTCCTTTAATTCTTTGAATTTTTCTAGAATACTATTTTCTTCAATATCATTCAAAAAAGTTTCGGATTGCCTAGTATTCCACCAATTTGTAATCCATGATTCCAGACTTTTTTGAAATGAGAGCGAAATCCACCAAGGCAAAAATACTATAGATGCAAGATAGAAAAGAGGAGTTAATGCTTTCTTTTTTGCCATTTTTATATGTGAATTGTTAATGAATTCGTCGACTTTATGTAATCTAATATTTCTCTCACGCATCAGTTCTATTACAAGTTATCGAATCTATAATCTATTCACTCTTTTTTATTATTATTTCCATAATGTCTGCTTTGACTCGAAGGGATGTTCTGAAGAAATTTCGATTAAGTTATGTTATAGAAAAAGAGGATTCTTGCGTTTTTGCCCTCCTGCTGAGAAAGCATGCATTTGTCGGCTCATTTCTTAAAATACTTCAATTGGTACGCGCAAGAAATAGGCCAATTCAGCAGCTTTTTGTTCCATTTCCCGTGGAGTAAAATTCTCATCAGTACGAGTCAATGGAATGGCTCCCTGGCCTTTGATATCCATATAAAGGACACGACGAGCATAAATACCCTCTTTAACTTCTATTCTGACGGACTGAATATCTTTTATAAGAAATCGGAGGAAGACCCGACGATTTTTTCCAGGAAATCCCCAACGAAAAATACACACTATTCCGTCTTTTCTATCAAATCGATCATAACCACTACCTACATTCCACGAAATTGTGCACCACAAATAAGAGCTAATAAAAAGACCCGCAATCCCATAGAAAGACATCACAATTCCTTGTGGAAAAAAAATGATTTCCTGAGACGGAAATAAAGATATCAGATTTCTACCAAGATAACTAGAGGTTCCAACCAACAAGAATCCTAATGAACCTAAAAAAAGGATAACAGCCCAGCAGAAATTACTTGTTTTTCGAGCCCCTGTTATAGGTTCTATCCATATATGTTCTGATCGACAACTCATACTTGGTCCAGTTGCTTTTTTTTGGAATTGAGAGAATACCCCAAATGAATTTCACTTTAGTCCTTTTGTTTCCGAAGTAACTAGCATCAACTAGCAATAGTTTGATGTGAACCTTTAGGAGTAATTCATTAAATTGGTTAGATCTAAACTAATAACATACCCTTCGTATGATCTCACTAAAGATAGCCACATGCATATAGATAGACCAACTTTACAATTAAGCCGTCCGCCAATCAATTCGGGTCTATTTGAAAATAGCTAGAATATAGCATTTTGGGAGATTTTCGTCGGAAGACGCTTATACCATATTTTGCTAAAAGGATATCTGTGTTATGATACAAGCGTCAGTTTAAAAATGAGATTTTGTGCCCTCGGCTCTAAACAATCTTGTTTTTTTGAACATGAAGAAATAAAGAAGCCATTGCGATTGCCGGAAATACTAGGCCTACTAAAGGGACCAAAACAGAGGGAAAGTTAAAAGTTGTCATAGAATGGGTACCTCGCTTTACTAATTTGTACCTGTTATTATTATTTAGATTTTATATTTATAGAATATAAAGATAAAGATATCTTATTATATATAAATCTTATATCTTATTATAATTATAATTTGATAATTCTAAATTGGGATTATTATTACTTAATATCTCTCTAATCTATTCTAATTCTAAATGAGTATATAATGTAGTTTTTCATGCCTCTACACGAAAGATTTGAAAGGATATGGATGAGATATTATTTTATTCATTTTTTGCTCTTGTCTTCCAATTTAGCAAAAAGTTTCTTAAAAATGAATTAGATTCTATTTATTTAGTTTTAGAATTAGATCTATTTAGGGTTTGTTAGAATCCCATCCAGCAGGGATTGTTAGTCAAAATAGGATTATCATAAGGTTCAAAATAGGATTATCATAAGGTTCAAAATAGGATTATCATAAGGTATAGAAAGATAAAAAATGCGATTATTCCGATAAACTAATTACTTGGTTGCTCAAAATAATTCCACTTTATGTTCTAATTTTGACTCAAAGGAAAGAAAGTGTGGAGTTGAAATAACTCACTCAGAACGCTTTTTAAAGGATTACGTGGTACGATTAGATCGAATAAGCCCTTCTGGAATAAA